TATCAAAAAGAAACTTTGGGATTGCTAAACCACAAACGAGATCAATATATAAAGCAACAGAACCATCATAGTATCTTTTTTACTACTACGAAAGGAAGGGTGGTAAATGGATCATTTAACGATTTGGATCAGATGGGTTCTATTTATTCTTTTCGATAGAATTTCTTCTATCGAAAAAATCAATTCCATTGCAGAGCCGTATGCAATGTACAAAAGATGCCCGTACGGTTGTTTAATTCTATTTTTTATTGTTATTTTGATTCCCCCTTACTTTAACCCAACCATGCGATATATAGATAGAAGAACCGTTCATGATGTTATATCAATATCATCAGGGTTATGATTCACCAACCTGCTAGTTCTTTTTACGAGGCACAAGCAGGGGAATTTATCCTGGAAGCAGAAGAACTATTGAAGCTTCGCGAAACTCTCACAAAAGTTTATGTACAAAGAACGGGCAACCCTTTATGGGTTATATCCGAAGATATGGAAAGGGATGTTTTTATGTCAGCAACAGAAGCCCAAGCTCATGGCATCGTTGATCTTGTAGCGGTCGAAAATGAAAATACTGGGGATTCCTTATAAATATACGAAATCCATTGAGAAATTCGAATTTTCCGTGTGAATAGAAATCATTCATAATCATCAACCATCAGGTTAAGATCGATCTAAGCCAACCCGCTCTATTCTATCTAGAATGAGATTCTATAGACACGCCATGCCAACCATTAAACAACTTATTAGAAACGCAAGACAGCCAATAAGAAATGTCACGAAATCTCCCGCTCTTCGAGGATGTCCTCAGCGTCGAGGAACATGTACTAGGGTGTATGTGCGACTCGTTCAGTTCAGATCATGAGTTTGAAGAAATGTTTCCAGTATCAACGACCACTACCAATGAATTAGGATAGATAGAGTGGAAGACGGCCATTTCATTGACTATTATCTAAAAATGAAGATCTATAATATACCTAATTATGTTATGAATTTATGGTTTCTATTGGTGCAAATCCAATCACTCTGTTTGAGATGAGAAGGAATTCTCCATTGGTAACAAATAGTTATCCATTAAGCGGAGGAAAAAGGTTATGCTCCTATTCTTGAAAAAACGGACTAACAGGGTCAGCTACCTAGCCAACTTTCAGAATTAAATGCCGTCACTGTATGGATAGCTTTTTTGTGAAAAGGGCTATTACTTTAGAATTATAATTTAAAAAAGAATTCTAATTGAAAAATGGATGGGTAGAGCCAAAGAGTGTGAACTATACAAGTTCACAATAAAATTTTATGAAATGAAAGAAGAGGCTCCGGTGTATAGAGAGGACCTCACCGTTTCAGAAGTTGCCATAGAAACGAGGGAACCCACTATTCTTTTTTATTTAGTAGCAGTCGAATTTCTTATTTCCAGGCGAGATACCTTGAAGAAAGAAAAAATCGTGGTCGGGAAGGTCATAGTCGCAAAAGCCATTGGGATTTCTATTTTATATATTGGAAGAATCCGTTTTGTTATTAATCGACCGGAGGAAAAGGATGACTGAAAGAAGAGAAATCAATTAGTTATTCAAGAAAGTTTCATTTGATTCAATGACCAGAGTTAAACGAGGATATACAGCTCGGAGACGTCGAAAAAAGATTCGTTTATTTGCATCAACCTTTATAGGGGCTCATTCAAGACTTACTCGAACGACTACTCAACAAAGAATGAGAGCTTTGGTTTCCTCTCATCGAGATAGGAGCAGGAAAAAGAGAGATTTTCGTCGTTTGTGGATCACTCGGATAAATGCGGTAACTCGTGAGGATAGGCTATTCTATAGTTATAGCCTATTCATCCACAATCTGTACAAGAGACAATTGCTTCTGAATCGTAAAATACTTGCGCAAATAGCCCTATCAAATAAGAATTGTTTTGATATTATTTCAAATAAAATCATCAATCAAAAATAAAATACAAATCAAATAAAGGAATAAAAGAATCTTAATAGAATCTATTATACAGGAAACAAGAATGATTGAAACAGGATTTCCCGGAGAATGGACTCCGGGAAGATAGAAGAAAAAGAAATTAAGATTTGAGTAGTAGGAATAAACGAACATCTTTCAAGAAAAAAAGATTTCTTCCCCATTTTTCCTTTTTTAGAATACAAGAATCAAATCTGGATTCTAGTTTTTTTCGAGCAAAACATTAATATGAGCTTGAGTTCCGATTGGAGTTTTGAGGAGTATATCTATTTATTTTTGGTTCTAGGGATCGACTCCACTCTCTCCAATTGTTTCTCATTATTACGAAAAGGTAACGAAGATAAAATACGAGCTTGTTTTATAGCAATAGTAATTAATCGTTGTTGTTTCAAGGTCAACCTATTCGTCCGTCTAGATAAGATTTTTCCTTGTTCACTAATAAATCGACTAATTAAACTCATGTTTCTATAATCGATTCGATCCCCCGATCCAATTGGGGGTAAACGCCTACGAAAAGATCGCTTGGATTTACGAAAAGGTTGTTTGGATTTATCCATGGTTTGCTTATTCCTTGTTTGTTTATTCCTTATATCTAAAATAATCTCTAAAATAGAATTCTATTTTTTTATTATTCATTTAAGATTCGACCAAAATAGGATTTGGTTTGTATTATATATGTTAAGATGTAAAGTTCTTACTCTTCCCGCTACTTGGAAAAATCACACACGCATTCTGTTCCATCTATTTCTTTATTTCCCCATGAATCGTATACTTTTGACAATAGCGACAAAATTTTCTAAATTCTAATCGATTGGGTGTATTGTGTCGATTCTTTTGAGTAATATATCTAGAAATGCCCGGCGATTCTTTATTGACACCCTTTCGAACACAACAGGTACATTCCAAAATCACTATAATTCTGATATCTTTACCCTTGGCCATGAACCTCCTTTTCCTTTTGGATCGACTTCACTTTAGAACTCTCCTTATTTTATTTTTGATCCGAACCAAATAAAAAGAAAATAAAAAAAGAATCTATATTCTATATCTATATTAAGAAAAGTGACTAACTAGAAATGGAATTTGTAAATATTTTCTTTTTCGAATTATTAGAATTCGAATGACTTCGAAGTACTATAATCTAAAATCTAATTACTATAACTATAAAGAAAGAAACTATAAAGAAAGAGAGTCATATTCATTAATAGAATAATATAAAGAATATCGTAATAATTAATTAATACAATTTTTTCTAACTAGGAATTATTCCTATCCTAATCTCAGTATTTTCTTCTTTCTATGTTAGAATCTCGTGGAACCGCCCCTAGACTGGATCCGCATTTCCATTTCTTTTCCCCCAAATTCTATCGTAGATTCACTGTATTTTGACTGAGGTTCGATACACTTTTTCTTTCTCTTTCTTTTTTTTAGGATAGGAAAGAAAAAGGGAGCAAAATTGGAGCCATGTTACGTAGAATTGTATTCAAATCTTCTTCATTTCTTCACAGATCAATACAAGAATTCAATCAGGATTAAAAAAAGGGGAATGACAAGGCATCTGGAAATAAACGATTAATTTCTATCAATAGACCTGCTAAAGACCCAAACCATAGAGTGGTTAGCACAGGTGCCGTTGAGAGATATGTTTTTATATCTCGCATTGAAAATCCTCCTTATTCTTTTATTTTCTATTTTTTTTCTTATTTATTTTAATTCTTTATTTGTATTGTATATTGTAATACATATATAGTCCTAGTTCGATATTCTAATACATAGATCATAGATAACCCGATCTTTTAGTTCAAGATCATTTGTTTTTGCTCGAAATGAAATTAGAATTAGGAATTACTAACTAAAATGCATATGTACAATGACCCAGCAGATGAAATTTTGCCGCTCCCTAAAAAAAAGAATGACAAGAACATTCTCTACCTATCTATATAGGTAGAGCAAAAAAGAAGGATGTGGAAAACAAGACATGGATTTTATACAATGACACTGTACAACAATTTTGAAAAGGGATGTAGCGCAGCTTGGTAGCGCGTTTGTTTTGGGTACAAAATGTCACGGGTTCAAATCCTGTCATCCCTACCTATTATTTCTCCTATGGACAGTTACGAGGGATTCATTGAGTAAGATCGGGAAAATTTGGACATAATCTTTTCTTTTTACATACTATATGTACACAATACACGCGAGGAGGTAAAAAAAGCCTTTTCTTTACTTCTTTACAATCGTATCTACTGTTATAGGATATAAGAAAGCGCTCTTAGTTCAGTTCGGTAGAACGCGGGTCTCCAAAACCCGATGTCGTAGGTTCAAATCCTACAGAGCGTGATTCCGTTTATGTTATGTCGAATTACAATGAAATAACTTAACAAAACAAAGTAGAATTGAAACTTAAATTTGACCTCCTACAAGGAGGAGGTCAATCAAAAAAAGAGATGTTACTCAATCAAAGGTCCAACTGATCACCGCGCCTGTATTGTAAATATGCAGTTACAAATAATCCTGTTAAAGTAATAGGAATTAGACCTAAGACGATTCCAAATAGAAAAACTTCAATCATTTCGATTTGTTTTAGGGAATAAAAAGAGAGGTAAGATCTATCCCTAAATATTAATCTGAATTACCCGTGAATCTCAATGACCAGGAATTGGCAATTGGCGGGAAGGAACCATAGAATACCTGAAATGAAATATTCTGAGAGGTTTTTATTTTGATTTTTGTAAATTGTTTATTTCATTTCATTCATTTCAAATCATTCATTTCAAATAAGTCGTATCTTGTTCAAACCAATAAATAGAGCTGGGGTTATAGTTGAAGCAGCCAGTAAAAAACCAAAATAACTAGTTAGAATAGGCATGAAAGAGCTAAATTAGATATGTTCTTTTACTACATATACATATATAAATAAAACATTTACCTAAGTCTCAATCCAGATACGACGGTAAGAAAAACGAATTTAAAGAATTCGTTTAGTTCCAATTGAAAGTTCTTGATTCATCAGTCATTATAGACGGACACTAAAAAAAAAAGAA